GAAAAAATAAAGAACTCTATTTCAGAACTATGAGACAGAATATTCTGTTTTCTTATTTACTCTTTCTTTATTTTTGGATTTTATTTCTATTTTTCTATTTAAAGTAGATCGATTTAGATAACGTATCTATAAGCAAAGTAATATACTTCAAACAAAGTAGGAATTCGCAAGATGGAGAAAATCATTGCAGTTATTATAGGGAAGTCTAGGGACTTAGAGCATATCCTATTTGAAGGAGGATGGAATTCAAATAGGGTAAGGGATCCTTCCTTCTATTGATTTGATAGAAATTCGTTTTTCTTTTCCTGTCTCTATGATTTTCGAAGAATGAGCCTGTGGTAATGCTTTTATCTCTATTCTATGGCGCAAGCGACCGTCCAGTCTATAAACAAGTACTAATGAGAAAATGAAAACTATACTAAAGGAAACATAGGATCTCTATCCTAAAATCTAAAAATAGGACATATTAGGGCTATACGGATTCGAACCGTAGACCTTCTCGGTAAAACAGATCAAACGGATTATTATCGAAATGATTCGAACTGTTTCAAAGACTCAACATGCATTTTTTTGCATTGGGCTCTTTCATCAACTGATGTAAAGATCAGTTAGTCCACCATAGTTTTTCTTTACGGAAAGATAATGAGATGGCTCCCTGTGCTCTGATTGATTATTTGTATTATGATCTATCTAGGAGCAATACCAAAGTGTTTCAAAGGAGGATTACCTTGACTTAGGTCTGCCTCCGGCCTAAATTAAATCAACCTAAGTGAAATGGAGTCTCTATCGTTCCGCTGCAAGAGTTGACTATGAGACTTCATACACCTTAAAGTTCATAGAACGAAAAGAAGTTTTTTGGAGGCCCTTATCCTCATTACGCCTAGCATTTAGTGGGCTGGATATTTACCTTATCAACTAGCAAATCAATAAGGGTTCTATTTGATTAGGCACCTGAATTGGCACCTGAATCGGACTGAACCGACTGTTTGTCAGGCTACTGTTCTCCTATTCTCTCGAATCCATGAAGTAAGACATTGATTTTGCAATAAGATCAATTATGTTCATTGCATAATAAGCTCCCTTGAAAAGCATTGGCGCACGTGTAAGCGAGTTGCTCTACCGAACTGAGCTATAGCCCTTGTCAGAGATATCTTAACATATAGATAATTTCTTGTCAAGATGAATATTCTCTAATGCCAGAGGATATCCCTTTGATCTGCTTACTATATAACATAGTAATAACGGAGCAGTATTGCTTATAAAAAGGATTCGATCTATAATCGATCGAAGTAATGGGTCTTCCTTTGTGGTGATAAATTGCCTACTTAACTCAGTGGTTAGAGTATTGCTTTCATACGGCGGGAGTCATTGGTTCAAATCCAATAGTAGGTAGGTAGGTAGAAAAATTACTAGATAGCATTGGACTTACTTCGCTTCGCTATCTAATAACTTTTTCTACTCCTCTTCCCTTTTTCTTTGTATCAACTAAACCTTTGGATTGTCTTCAATTGGATGGGGGAATCCAATTGATAGCCTCGACTCGTATCCTAGCTCGTCTGAGAGCTAGCTTCGCTTCAACCAATTCTTTCGTACCCTCAGCTCTACTCAAGTTAGCTTCGGCTATTTCAAGTGCCTGTTGAGCTTCTTCCGGATCAATGTCACTACCCAGTTCCGCATCATTTCCTAAAATGATGATCTCATTATTAACTATTCTCGCAAAACCGCTCCACAGAACCGCCGTTAACCATTGGTCGTTGAGGAGGCGTATTCTCAAAGGACCCATATCTACAGCTGTGTTAATGGGGGCGTGGTTTGGTAATACGCCAATTTGGCCACTATTAGTAGATAAAATGATTTCTTTCACTTCACAATCCCAAATAATTCGCTTAGGAGTTAGTACATAAAGATTTAATTTCATTTCTTCAATTTGTTCTCCTCTTCTAAGTTTATAGCTTTCGTGCTAGCTTCATCGATGTTACCCACCAAATAAAAAGCCTGTTCGGGTAGGCCGTCTAATTCTCCGGAAAGGATTAGTTGAAATCCCCTAATTGTTTCTGCAAGACCAACATACTTTCCTGCAGAACCGGTAAAAACTTCTGCCACAAAGAACGGTTGTGATAAGAAACGTTCAATTTTTCGTGCTCTTGCTACAGTTAAACGATCCTCCTCCGATAATTCATCCAACCCAAGAATTGCGATAATGTCCTGAAGTTCTTTGTAACGTTGTAAAGTTTGCTTAACTCTTTGCGCAGTTTCATAATGTTCGTTGCCAACGATCCGAGGCTGTAACATAGTTGAGGTTGAATCTAAAGGATCTACTGCTGGATAAATACCCTTGGAAGCTAATCCTCTGGAAAGTACGGTAGTAGCATCCAAATGTGCAAATGTTGTGGCAGGAGCAGGGTCGGTCAAATCGTCCGCAGGTACATAAACCGCTTGGATCGAAGTTATAGATCCCTTTTTGGTAGAAGTAATTCTTTCTTGCAAAGAACCCATTTCTGTACTAAGAGTAGGTTGATAACCCACTGCGGAGGGCATTCTCCCTAATAAAGCGGATACCTCCGATCCTGCTTGAACAAAACGAAAGATATTATCGATGAATAGAAGCACGTCTTGCTTATTAACATCTCGGAAATATTCTGCCATAGTTAGGGCAGTTAAACCAACTCTCATACGAGCTCCCGGCGGTTCATTCATTTGGCCATAGACTAGAGCTACCTTTGATTCCTCAATATTTTTTTCATTAATTACTCCGGATTCCTTCATTTCCATATAAAGATCATTTCCTTCACGAGTCCGTTCCCCTACTCCGCCAAATACGGATACGCCTCCATGAGCTTTAGCAATGTTGTTGATTAATTCCATGATGAGTACTGTTTTCCCTACTCCAGCCCCCCCAAATAGTCCGATTTTTCCCCCACGTCGATAAGGAGCTAAAAGATCGACCACCTTAATACCTGTTTCAAAGATGGATAATTTCGTATCTAACTCGATAAAGGCAGGCGCAGATCTATGAATAGGGAATGTTGCACTAGTATCTACAGGACCCAAATTGTCAATAGGTTCCCCAAGAACGTTGAAAATTCGTCCGAGAGTAGCTCCACCGACTGGAACACTGAGAGGAGCTCCCGTGTCAATCACTTCCATTCCTCTCATCAACCCGTCTGTAGCACTCATAGCTACAGCTCTAACTCGATTATTTCCCAATAATTGTTGTACCTCACAAGTCACATTAATTTGCTTACCGGCAGTGTCTCTACTCTTGACTACCAAAGCGTTATAAATATAAGGTAACTTGCCTGGGGGAAAAGTGATATCCAGCACGGGCCCAATAATTTGATCGATACGCCCTGTGCTTTTTTCCTCAATTGTGGAAACCCCGGGACGAGAAGTAGTAGGATTGGTTCTCATAATTATCACATAATTTTCAAAAAAAAAGGAATTTGTCGAAATTTTGCTTTTTTTCTTGTTGAATAATGCCAAATCAAATCCAAAAAAAGAGCCAAAAATCCGAAAGTCAAAAGGAAATGAATTAGTTAATTCAATAAGAGAGAAAAGGGGACCAGGACTTGATTTCGTTGCCCAAGCGAATCCCATTCAATCGTTTACTCATGGAATGAGTCCGTTGGAAAGTTCAATCAATCTTTTTTTCATATACATTTCGCCTTTTGTGGAGGATCTGTCCCTACTCTACTTTCCTATCTAGGACTTCGATATACAAAATATATACTACTGTGAAGCATAGATTGCTGTCAACAGAGAATTTTCTTAGTATTTAGGTATTTACATTCAAAATAAGAAAGGGGCCTATTAAGAACTTGTAAAATAAGGATTAGGGATTGATTTGGGTTGCGCTATATCTATCAAAGAGTATACAATAATGATGGATTTGGTGAATCAAATCCATGGTTTAATAATGAACCATGTTAACTTACCATAACAACAACTCAATTCCTATCGAATTCCTATAGTAGAATTCCTATAGGATAGAACATACACAGGGTGTACGCATTATATATGAATGAAACATATTCATTAACTTAAGCATGCCCTCCATTTTCTTTAATGAGTTGATATTAATTGAATATCCTTTTTGTTTTAAAAGATTTTTGCAAAGGTTTCATTTACGCCTAATCTATATCGAGTAGACCCTGTCGTTGTGAGAATTCTTAATTCATGAGTTGTAGGGAGGGACTTATGTCACCACAAACAGAAACTAAAGCAAGTGTTGGATTTAAAGCTGGTGTTAAGGATTATAAATTGACTTACTACACCCCGGAGTATGAAACCAAGGATACTGATATCTTGGCAGCATTCCGAGTAACTCCTCAGCCGGGGGTTCCGCCCGAAGAAGCAGGGGCTGCAGTAGCTGCCGAATCTTCTACTGGTACATGGACAACTGTTTGGACTGATGGACTTACCAGTCTTGATCGTTACAAAGGACGATGCTATCACATCGAGCCCGTTGTTGGGGAGGAAAATCAATATATCGCTTATGTAGCTTATCCATTAGACCTATTTGAAGAGGGTTCTGTTACTAACATGTTTACTTCCATTGTGGGTAACGTATTTGGTTTCAAAGCCCTACGCGCTCTACGTCTGGAGGATCTGCGAATTCCCACTACTTATTCAAAAACTTTCCTAGGTCCGCCTCATGGTATCCAAGTTGAAAGGGATAAGTTGAACAAGTACGGCCGTCCTTTTTTGGGATGTACTATTAAACCAAAATTGGGATTATCCGCAAAAAATTATGGTAGAGCGTGTTATGAGTGTCTACGCGGTGGACTTGATTTTACCAAAGATGATGAAAACGTAAACTCACAACCATTTATGCGCTGGAGGGACCGTTTTGTCTTTTGTGCCGAAGCTCTTTATAAAGCACAGGCCGAAACCGGTGAAATCAAGGGGCATTACTTGAATGCGACTGCAGGTACATGCGAAGAAATGATTAAGAGAGCTGTATTTGCGAGGGAATTAGGGGCTCCTATTGTAATGCATGACTACTTAACTGGGGGATTCACTGCAAATACTAGTTTGGCTCATTATTGCCGCGACAATGGCCTACTTCTTCACATTCACCGGGCAATGCATGCAGTTATTGATAGACAGAAAAATCATGGTATGCATTTTCGTGTATTAGCTAAAGCATTGCGTATGTCTGGGGGAGATCATATCCACGCCGGTACAGTAGTAGGTAAGTTAGAAGGGGAACGCGAAATGACTTTAGGTTTTGTTGATTTATTGCGCGATGATTTTATTGAAAAAGATCGTGCTCGCGGTATCTTTTTCACTCAGGACTGGGTATCCATGCCAGGTGTTATACCGGTGGCTTCAGGGGGTATTCATGTTTGGCATATGCCAGCTCTGACCGAAATCTTTGGAGATGATTCTGTATTACAATTTGGTGGAGGAACTTTAGGACATCCTTGGGGAAATGCACCTGGTGCAGCAGCTAATCGGGTGGCTTTAGAAGCTTGTGTACAAGCTCGTAATGAAGGACGCGATCTTGCTCGTGAAGGTAATGAAATTATCCGAGCAGCTTGCAAATGGAGTCCTGAACTAGCCGCAGCTTGTGAAGTATGGAAGGCGATCAAATTCGAGTTCGAGCCGGTAGATAAACTAGATAAGTAGATAAAACTAGATATAAAGAAGGTCTAAATAAAAAAGAAGCGAAATAGAAAGAGAAAAAATCAGTTACAAAATGCAGTAATTCTTCTTTATTCTTCTAATTGATTGCAATTAAACTCGGCTCAATCTTTTTTTTTAAGATTGAGCCGAATAAAAATAGATCTTGATACGATCATGAGACTTGACAAATAGAGATTCCTCTATTCTATATATTTAGAATATATAAAGGTATAATACAATAAATAAATACAAATATAGTATTTATTTATTGTATTGGGAAAGAATCAATGAAAAAAGATTAGGAATCGAAATGCTACTATACGCGTCCGGAGGAGTATTCGGAATAATATTCTTCTATAATCCATTCTTGCGTCTTGCGCGGGGTCTTACTAATAGGACTTCGCTGCACGGGACGGGTCTTCATCGAAAAGCTAACTCCACCCGGCATTTTCATACCCTTTGGGTGGTATATCGCCTTAAAAAGTCTAAGGGGGTAGTATGAGATCTGTAGTAAGTAAGAGAATTTGCCCTTTGATTTTGATTGAGTATGCTATTTTTCCGCCTTTACCGCGCATTATTGTATGAGCTTCTAGAGAATAGAGGACCGCGTATGCAGGAAGGAAATTACAGCTTAATAAAAAAGTCTAAAAAAGCTTCAACTTTATGGCACTATCAATCAACTAAAAAGCCCTATGTATGAATCCTTACAACCGGTGGGATAGGATAAGAGCGAGTTTCGGTATACTGGGGCTGGGGGATATCCTTATTTCAAAACCTGACGCGCATCTTGCGTTTGTAGGGGTCCGAGAGTGGTTGAAGAAGTATTGCATGTGGAAGTAGGTAGACGAAACTTATTTAGGATTCGAAATGGGCGCATTCGACTAAAAGTCGTACTGAGACCTTTTTTAAAGGGTATTCTGAAAGAGGTATTTCATTTTCACAATCGCTTTCTTTTGAATCCAATTTCAAGTTCGATTAGAAGGATAGAAAGGCCGTGAGGACGGGAAAAGAAAAATCAAATCTTTTGAATTTTTAATTAGTTCTCTTTTTTTGCAATTTTCTTATTATCCATTCCATTCATTTTTTTTATAGAATACTAAAGTATTCTATAAAAAATCTTTATTTTGCAAACTAAAAAATACAATAGTCAATATTCCTTATAATAGATATACTTAATTATATTATAAGAATCTTAAGATATTTTTCGAATAGATAGAAATAGTAAATTTGAATTGAGACACCTATTCTATGACGGATTTTAACTTACCTTCTATTTTCGTGCCTTTAGTAGGCTTAGTATTTCCGGCAATTGCAATGGCTTCTTTATTTCTTTATGTGCAGAAAAATAAGATTGTCTAGAACCGACGGGGGCGAATTTTCTCAATGTATTTCCACGCAGGATCATAATACAGATATTTTTTAGTGTAAGTAATATGGTAGGGTATGTGGTTCTTTCTACACACAAACGAAAAACGGCTATGGATGCGGATATAGGCTACGAGCATAAATGCATGCATATGCGGAGCCGGGTATAGCGAGTTTTATTTTAAGTGGATCAACGAATATTTTTTGAATAGAAAGTCAATGTATCTAACCAATTATTTCACAGGAGTACTCGTTGCTGAAGGCAATTTCAGAATCAAAAAAAGTAAAGTCAAAATCATTTAGCTTATTCTCTCAATTTCAATCGACCGCTGCTGGATTTAGTATATCTAATATGAATTGGCGATCAGAACACATATGGATAGAACTTCTAAAAGGTTCTCGAAAAAGAGGTAATTTTTTCTGGGCCTGTATTCTTTTTCTAGGTTCACTAGGATTCTTATCGGTTGGGGCTTCCAGTTATCTTGGTAAGAATATGATATCTGTACTTCCATCTCAACAAATTCTTTTTTTTCCACAGGGGGTCGTGATGTCTTTCTACGGAATCGCGGGCCTATTCATTAGCTCCTACTTGTGGTGCACTATTTTGTGGAATGTAGGCAGTGGTTATGACCGATTCGATAGAAAAGAGGGAATAGTGTGCATTTTTCGTTGGGGATTCCCTGGAATAAAACGTCGCGTCTTCCTTCGATTCCTTATGCGGGATATCCAATCAATTAGAATTCAGGTTAAAGAGGGTCTTTATCCTCGTCGTATCCTTTATATGGAAATCCGGGGCCAGGGGGTCATTCCCTTGACTCGTACTGATGAGAAGTTTTTTACTCCACGAGAAATAGAACAAAAAGCTGCCGAATTGGCCTATTTCTTGCGTGTACCAATTGAAGTATTTTGAGTACCGATTGCATTTTTTTGAAATGAATTGAATGAGGACGAATTGGAAGAAGATTTTCTCAACACGGGGAGGAGGTCCCTTCGAAATTGGATTCGTTATTGTAAGGGGATTTTCGAGTATTTATCTAAAGGAAGGAACAAACGAGGATAAGAGAAAATTGCTTCTAATTTGTTTTGTCCAAGTGATGGCATAATATTCTTCCATTTTCATCCGAAAGCGCTTTTTTTTTTATTCTATTTCTCTATTCCACTCCATCTAGATCTAAGAAAGAACCCAATGCAATGAAATTCCACTAGTATACAAAAAAGAAAAATATATACAAGGTCTCAAACCTTGTTATAGAATTTTTGCTTCAAAGAAAAAGAAATATCATATAGAGTCAGCGAATGAAATAGAGTCAGCGAATGGAGCGGATTCATTAACAACTCAATTTACAGATCAAAAATGAAAAAAAAGAAAGCATTGCCTTCTTTCCTATATCTTGTATTTATCGTACTTTTGCCCTGGGGGGTCTCTTTCTCTTTTAACAAATGTCTGGAACTTTGGATTAAGAATTGGTGGAATACCAGGCAATCCGAAACTCTCTTAACTGATATTCAAGAGAAAAAGGTTCTAGAAAGATTCATAGAATTAGAAGAACTTTTTCTCTTGGACGAAATGATAAAAGAGAAACCGAAGACACATGTACAAAAACCTCCTATAGGAATACACAAGGAAATAATACAATTGGCCAAAATAGATAATGAGGATCATCTCCATATCATTTTGCATTTCTCGACAAATATAATCTGTTTGGCTATTCTAAGTGGTTCTTTTTTTCTGGGTAAAGAGGAACTTGTCATTTTGAATTCTTGGGTTCAGGAATTCTTCTATAACTTAAATGACTCAATAAAAGCTTTTAGTATTCTTTTAGTTACTGATTTTTTTGTTGGATTTCACTCCACCCGCGGTTGGGAACTACTAATTCGTTGGGTCTACAATGATCTTGGATGGGCTCCTAACGAGCTAATTTTCACTATTTTTGTTTGTAGTTTTCCAGTGATTCTAGATACATGTTTGAAATTTTGGGTCTTTTTTTATTTAAACCGTCTATCTCCTTCGCTTGTAGTCATTTATCATTCAATTAGTGAAGCATAAACTCATTTGATCTCCTGATATTAATCAAATTAGCATCTTTCTTCTTTTAGAAAGAAAGCCCTTTTCCTTTTTAGCAAAATTCTTTCTATTTCTACCTGCTCAAGGTATTCATCATTCCAGTACAACTGTTGCAGTAGAATGACAACAGACTCGTGTATAGGGAACTAGATTAGCTTAGCTACCTATCTAATTTATTGTAGAAATTCTGGGATCTGCGATTGGACATGGAAAATAGAAATACTTTTTCTTGGGTAAAGGAACAGATGATTCGATCTATTTCTGTATCGATCATGATATATGTAATAACTCGGACATCTATTTCAAATGCATATCCCATTTTTGCGCAGCAGGGTTATGAAAACCCACGAGAAGCAACCGGACGAATTGTATGTGCCAATTGCCATTTAGCTAATAAGCCCGTGGATATTGAAGTTCCCCAAGCTGTGCTTCCCGATACTGTATTTGAAGCAGTTCTTCGAATTCCTTATGATATGCAACTGAAACAAGTTCTTGCTAATGGGAAAAAGGGAGGGTTAAATGTGGGTGCTGTTCTTATTTTGCCCGAGGGATTCGAATTAGCGCCGCCCGACCGTATTTCTCCTGAGTTGAAAGAAAAGATAGGAAATCTCTCTTTTCAGAGTTATCGTCCCGATAAAAAAAATATTCTTGTGATAGGCCCTGTTCCCGGTCAGAAATATAGTGAAATCGTCTTTCCCATTCTTTCCCCCGATCCTGCTACGAAGAAAGACGTTCATTTCTTAAAATATCCCATATATGTAGGGGGAAACCGAGGAAGGGGACAGATCTATCCTGATGGTAGTAAGAGTAACAATACGGTCTATAATGCTACGTCAACAGGTATAGTAAGAAAAATACTACGTAAAGAAAAAGGGGGATATGAAATATCCATAGTCGATACATCGGATGGACGCCAAGTGATTGATATTATACCTCCCGGGC